ATAAAAAATCTTTAACTTAATCTTAAGATATTTCATAAAATATATATAAATTGTTATAGCTAGAACTCAAAATTGAATAGAAAAAATTCTATTTCTTAATATTATATTAAAATATTTAATATTATAAGAATATATTCCAATTTTTATAAAGATTTTTTTTATAAAGAAATGTATATTAAAAAGATTAGAAAAACGAATCAAAATCGAATCGAATATCTAATATAATTCGATCTAAAATTAGAATCGAATTACAAATTTTTTTGAAAAAAAAGGATAAATGTATGATTTTAATTGTTAGAATTGGAATGGAATCAATATAAATTATCGATCGGTATAGTAATCTTTATCTTATTTATATACTCTAGTTAATTACTTACTCTATTTAATTTACTGTAATATCGATTTGAAATCGATTTATATTCGATATTTTTGATGATTTATGGATAGTTAATAGCTAAGATATAATTGATGGAATTATTATGCATGTAAAGTTTATTTTATGTGAGCCCGCTTAGCTCAGAGGTTAGAGCATCGCATTTGTAATGCGATGGTCATCGGTTCGACTCCGATAGCCGGCTTTTCTCTATTTGTTCTATTTGTTTATATGATTGAGAATGTTTCTTTGAAATTAAAGAATAAAGACACCTTTCCTTTTTCAAAAGGTCGACGATTTTTTATGTCATAGAAACTTCCAACTACAAAAAAACGTCAATGAAAAAGTGAAATCTCGGCAGAACAAATCAATTCCGGAAAGGATCTTTTTTCTTATTTTTATATGTTGGTATATTTTGTATACTATATATTATTCTATTTTCTATTCTTTTTTCTATTCTTAATTTTCGATTTTTTTATTATCTAATTATCTAATTTTTAGAAAAGAAATAGAATTCTTTTTTTTTTATTTAATGAAATAAAATATATATAGAAATTGTAAATAAAAAATTTTGAATCCATCTTTTCTATTTATATATTTCTTTAGATTCTATAGAATCTAAAGAAATAAAAAGAAATATACAACAAAAATTCAAAATGAAATATTCACTAAACATAAGAATAAATATATACAAACAATAATTTATACATATACAATAATTCAATTAATAATTAATTACTATATTAATAATTACTATATTAAATACAATTCCAATAATTATAAAAATGTAAATACTAAACTAGAATATGAAAATGAAATTCATAAATGAACTTTCATTTCAAACAAAAAAATAATGAATATTAATACAAAAACAAGGAGGAACTTCGGATACGTACATCTTTCATCTCACTATTCCTTCTAGTGCCATTATTCGTTCGAGTACAATTAATAGAATACTTCAGGGGATTTCGCTTCATTTAAAATTTAGTTCAGTTTTAATTTCGTTAAAAAAAATGAAATATCAATAACAATAAATAAGGAGTCTTTATGTCGCGTTACCGAGGGCCTCGTTTCAAAAAAATACGACGTCTGGGGGTTTTACCAGGACTAACTAATAAAAAGCCTAGAGATCTTAGAAACCCATCACGTTCCGGGAAAAGATCTCAATATCGTATTCGTCTAGAAGAAAAACAAAAATTACGTTTTCATTATGGTATTACAGAACGACAATTACTTAAATACTTTCGTATCGCTAGAAAAGCCAAAGGGTCAACAGGTCAGGTTTTACTCCAATTACTTGAAATGCGTTTGGACAACATCCTTTTTCGGTTGGGTATGGCTCCGACTATTCCTGGAGCCCGCCAATTAGTTAATCATAGACATATTTTAGTTAATGGTCGTATGGTAGATATACCAAGTTATCGTTGCAAACCCAATGATACTGTTATGGCGAGGGATAAGCAAAAATCCAAAGCTCTTGTTCAAAATTATCTAGATTCATCCCACAGCGAGGAATTGCCAAAACATTTGACTCTTCACCCATTCCCATATAAAGGAGTAGTCAATCAAATAATAGATAATAAGTGGGTCGGTTTGAAAATAAATGAATTGCTAGTCGTAGAATATTATTCCCGTCAGACTTAAGCCTACCTTAAAGAAAAAGGTTTAGAAAAGGTTTCGGAAAAATTAGCCCCCTTTCGCCAAACTAAATTGATTTAAGATTAAGGTAAGGGGTTTGATCCGGATTTTTCCCATTCATGTATCATAGATCGACAGAGATCTTTTTATTTCTTGTCGACCTTATTCCATAATTTTACATATCACAGCAATGAAATTCGAAATCGAAAATCTATATATATCTAGAATCTATCTATCTATATCAATCATCAATATATATAGAAAGAAGGATCTACCTCTGGGTTGATTTGTTATGGTCAGCGATGTTGGTGAGTTGGGTGAAGGTACGGAAAGAGAGGGATTCGAACCCTCGGTAAACAAAAGTCTACATAGCAGTTCCAATGCTACGCCTTGAACCACTCGGCCACCTCTCCTACACAACAATTATGACCCAGTAACAGAATGAATAGCGAGTTATTCATATTTTTGTTTGGATTGGCTAGGTAAGGTCCAACCACCCAATTCTAACTAAAAAAATATACAATTTTTGATAAAGATCTTTACTTCAATTCCAAATTCAAGGCTTGGTAATTCAAAAAAAAAGTTTTTTCTTGTGAAAGGCTAAAGTAAAAGATAGATTGTTAATATTTGCGAAGGTGATGTTCCCGCCCTTTTCTGATATGATATTTATACGGGATTAAATCAATGAATTGGAAGGAATCAACGGATTGGTGGGTTTATGTTTTTTAGACTATGATTAATGGATACCTTTCGATGACGATTCCATAAAAATTATAAAATTCCTTTAAATTAAAGTTTTCGCCAAAAAATCGATTAGTTCATAGATCTCTTACAAATGACTCATCCTGGGGCTATTTGATTGTATAGTGTCTACTGACTATGCGCATAACACAAACAAAATAGACGGTTATTCTATTTATATCATAGAATAAATAATTATTCGATTCTTTTTCCCTCCCTCTTTGGATCAAAATTCAATCAATTTCGCCCGAATCTAGAAGAAAAATTCTTTGATTCTTCAGCTTCGATTAAATAAGACTAGTTCGCCCATTGGTATACTACATTTGGATTGGATGAATTCGAATCGTATTCAAATCTTTTTTTTGATTCCTGCAAAACAAAAAGGAGCAATTTGAGTCTTTGAATATGAGTAGTAGTAGAGGGCTCGTATCTTTACATTTTTTTATATAAATATTGAATTTCTTTTTTTTTTTTTTTATGAATCTTTTTTATGCTATTTCGTATTGTACAATTCCTTTCTTTGTAGGATCATTTTCCCCCTAGGGAGAATGAAAAGAATTTTAGAATGGATTGGTTACCTATGCCTAGATCACGGATAAATGGAAATTTTATTGATAAGACCTTTTCAGTTGTGGCCAATATTTTATTACGAATAATTCCAACAACTTCAGGCGAAAAGGAGGCATTTACCTATTACAGAGATGGTGTGATTTGATTCTTTTTTTTCCCCAGTCTTATAAGAAAAGAAAGACAAAAAATTCGGGATAGAAAGAAAAAATATTATTATTTTGATATATTATTGAAAAAATCTACGCTTATTGAAGGTGAAGTTTAGAAAGAGAACAATTCCTTCTGTCGTGTATCCCCGATTAATGCAGCCTCATATGCTTCCATTTTAGTATTGAGCGAAAGGTTACACCTATCGGTTCTGTATTACAGGTCAATCCCACTCTACTAGTCCTAATAGGCAGCATAGGGGAAAAGCACTACACCTAGAAATCAACAAGACGAAAGCTTTGTTAAAAATGACTGACCTCCCTTCCTTATCTGGATTGGGACTTAAAAGAATGGTTGGGACAACAAATATCCATCTCGTTCGTACCTTGGATACCCATATAACCATCAAAGACTGTTGAAGTGACTAATTCCTGTAAATTAGGGGGCGTTGAGGACAAAGAAATTGTTGGAGTTACCATTTTTATCTAGTACCAACACGTTTGATGTTAACAAAAGCTCCCGCGCAGGAAGGTTGGCTAGAAATTTCGTGCAAAAACACTAGCCCCGCTCAATTCATAATGAGAATAATCGATACATGGAATCAAAAACGGTTGAATATTCTCATTATGCATATAAAGGAGGAGCCGTATGAGATGAAAATCTCACGTACGGTTCTGGAACGGAGATTCTTTTAATCGAATGACGACCGTAACGGATGTCAGCTCAATCCGAAGGAAATTATGCAGAAGCTTTACAGAATTATTATGAAGCTATGCGACTAGAAATTGATCCCTACGATCGAAGTTATATACTCTATAACATAGGCCTTATTCACACAAGTAATGGGGATCATACGAAAGCTTTAGAATATTATTTTAGGGCACTAGAACGAAACCCATTCTTACCACAAGCGTTTAATAACATGGCCGTGATCTGTCATTACGTGCGACTATCTCCACTATAGAAAGATAAAATGAAAGAAAAAAAAAGAAAAAAAGGCTCTCTACATATGCATCGTCAAAAACAACGATTTTTATGAGCTGTAGCAAGGAACGAAACTTCATATGAGTCAAAAATCTGAAGAAAGAAGATATGCCTAGATACTTTATTCTATGGATAAAAAAATCGAATTGATAGAGAAGAAGCACCGTAAAGATCAATTAACGAGGTTTGGGCCAATACATTAAGAACTGCTTACTTATGCCATACATAATAGAAGATAAATAAAAGTTAGTAATCTGCTTATGTAATAGAGGCGATCCACTAAGGTATTGAGCAGCGGTGTAGGATCAGATCCCAAAGATAGTAAGCTTTTCTTTCTTATGCAGGCTTATGCAGGAAAGAAAGCCTTTTTCAAGGATTCTATAGAAATTTGGATATGAAACCGAGATAGTTACCTTGCAGAAAATGTTAACGAAAAGAGGAAATGTCCATCCTTTATTCGTCTGAAGGTGGGATAAAAGATAAAACAAAAACGAATTCGAAATTCAAATTCAAGTTTGAAACTCATGCGATTAACTTCTTTTGGTTA